GAATTTTTAGCACCAGCCCTACATTTTTTCTCTGTGGACCAAGGGGCTCAGCAGGAAGAGGGTTCATGAGAGAAGTACGGGGGTCAACCTGCTTCAAATATACAACATGGATTCTGGCAATCCAATGGAGTTGGACCCTCATGTCGATCTGAATGAATCAGTTTTTCTACTCTGTTTTTGGTTGTTCGCCTAAACAAGAAAGGAATTCATTCTTGTTTAGGCAGTTTCTATCATCCATACATAGTGCTTTGATCTAAGATTTCAATTCATGCTTCAACAGTAGCATATGAACTAAGGTCGAAAATATCGAATAAACAAGTGTTTCCACGACTCTACCACCCGGCCAATCCTCTTCCACTTAATCCCCTTTTTCATGGCCATATATCTTTACGGATAAGGAATGGAGAAATCTTTCTCCTGTTCCACAAATCAAATGGTTCATTTCCTCCGGGAGAAGCCATCTCTTTCTCAACAATATTTTTTTCATTTGATCCAAGAGCCTTCCCTTAGATAGGAACAGATTTGCTAAATACTGATAACTCTCCAACAGAATATGAGAAGAGAAAGATCCTTTACATAAGGAACTATGGATTCTAAGTCTTCTTTGCCATGCCATCTCTGACGACGAGCCAACAATTCAGTGTGCTTTTTTTGCTTATTGAACCAATTTTCATTGAAAGATGAAGAAGGATACTTATCTAGGTCTAGGTCAGACCTCTTCTCAAACAATTCTCGACGTGAAAGCCAAAAGTCCAGCCGTATGACTACCAAAAAGAATGGCTGCGGAGGTTCCCAAATGAATCGGTTTATTAGAAAAACGCTTTGGAAAATCTCTCTTTTTTCTGGTACAGAATTGTTCCACTCTGCAAGAACTCCGAATCTTTCTCTTGAAGCTCCTCCTCTTGAAGCTTATCTTCCTCGTGATCAAGAGGCCACTTGCCCTGAAAAGACTCGGCCCAATAAAGAAGTCCGGATTTCATATGGATATTCTCAATTTCGAGATTATCAAATAGATAGCGCCTTATTTTAGCAGACCGAACTATTTGAAAATTGAAGAAATCGTTTTCTATCTCTTTCTTGCGGGTTCACCGCTTCGTGCCCTTCTTCAAACTCCGATTCATCTATTTCATTTCTCAATCTATCATAATGGATAGAAAAAGATTTCTGTTGCATCATATCTAACGGATTCCTTGGTTCGGACCGAAGAAGTAATGTCTCACTGAAATTTTTTTCTATCCTTTTCTCCCATTACAAAAGAAAGAGTTCAAATCTTCGCACTTATCACTTATCAGAGTCCATTTCATAAGGATCTTCTCACTTATCCGAGTCCATTTCATAACAATCTTCTCTTACCCATGGTATATCAAAAATATCTTGAATTTTTGATACCAAGTTTGGTAATATCAAGTTGAAATAAATCTCGGAAAGGATGGATCTTATAAGTTTGAACCCACTCGTAGTTAAGATCGTGGGGAGATATTTTTTGTAAATATTGCACTCGTAGTAATAAATATTATCTTTAATATCTCCCTCGAAAATGATCACAGAAATCAGATCTTTTTTTTTTTAAGGTTATCTTGATCCTACGTTTATTAACATATTTTTTTTTGCTTCGAAAACAAAAAAGACTCCAGTTTTCTTTCTTTCCGGATGGTAAAGATTTCTTAGAACATGGATTTGATTAACACTCCATGTTTGAATTGACACTGAGATACGGATGCAAGTTCTTAACTTTTGAATCAGATCGATTCATATATGATGAATAAAATCTCCAAAGAATTTCTAAAAAGTCCGTGATCGAGGAACTTTCTCTATAGCTATAGAATTTTGGATCGGCTGTAATTGGATCAAAATTTCTTGGTGGCGAGATGAAAGATCTTAAGGATTCCAGATTGGATTTCTTTGGATAAAGAAAAGAGTCCTTGGAAAAACAAAAGATCCGTAAAACTTATTATAAATTTTTCGATAGAATTTAGATAATTTATACATCAAAGACTTGTACAAATTATCTCTTGTGTTACCCCTTTGTGGAAAATCCTGATCGTGAGGTATTTGTGTGTCAGAGATTCGCAGAGAAAGAGTCAAAAAAAATTGTTTTTTTTTTACCGACGTACAAAGAAATTATTTTGTTGCGAATAAACAATATAATTCTTTTCAATTGGCTGGAATTTTCTACTTCAATGAGATTCGATCTTGTTAAATCATATTCAATATTGCATAAGATATTTTTTCCTTTCCTAATAAACCGATTTCCCAACCACACATTGTCGAACCAAAAATTCGATTCGTGCGGATTCTTCCCCCAACTAACCATCGGATCATGTATACACAACAATAGAAATTCAAGATCTTTGTTATTTCTATCTTTGAATGAGATTTGAATTCCAGCTACGGTTTCATTACAAATCAAGTCCCTATTTTTTATGATCAGGTTTCTCGACCACCAGGAACTCCGAATGATACAGATATACTTTTTCTTTCTTGGAAGAACACAATGAATTTCTTCTCCATCCATAAAAAAACTCCCAGAAAAGGTTTTTCCTTTTGGAAGCGAAACAACCAAGTTATTGGAAGAACAAAAAGATTCTTCCCTGCATTCAACCGAACTAAGAAGCCCCTTCAAATCGAGATTTTTTCTTTCTATTAGATTTTGATTGTGGACACGATAGAGAAAGACTCCTGCTAGAACAAAAATCAAAGTCTGTAAAAAATTCTTTACGACAGCCTGCATTTGGCCGAAATCAATGAGAGTTTTCATGATCCTCCATATTTTTCTTATTTATTATATATATATACGATAAAAATGAAAAATATTTTCTTTTTATTCGTATTGTATTTATTAAGTAATTTTTTCTCGTATTAACGAATTTTTTTTCGTATTGTATTTATTAACGAATTTTTTATCATAAACGAAATTTTTCTAGTATTGTATTAACGAATTAGCTATTTAAGAAACCTAAAGGTTTGCACTCATTAGAAGATCAGAACAGACAGATAAAAAAGCTGATTCCATTTTATTGCTGCAATGATTAATTGCATATTAATCTCGATTCTGGAAGTAACTATAATAAAAAGAAAATATAAGGCGGCTTTTACTTTTAATATCCATTTTTCGAATTGAATTCAAAAAAAAGTGAAGGAATCACAATCCTTTCAATTCTAAGATATATCTCTGTTCTGTCTTTTTTCATTCATATATTTGATATCAAGAAAAGATTAAGTAATACAAATCGTATCAATTAAGACATATATCATTTTTTTTTTTCATATTGAAATTTGATAAATTTGACTTCGTGCTCCGAATGAATGATGGTTTACTCAATACAATATCTCTTCGGCGAAACAGCGGATATCTTGATCGGGAAAGAGAACGGGTCAATCTCATATGACCCAATATGTTTGACAAGTCACACTATATGTCAAGCCAAGCTTTTCGGTTCCAGGACGGCGAAAAGATACTTTTGGTATTCCTATACTCAAAAATTTCAACCAAAAAATGCATATCCTTTATTCACTTAAATAAGGAAAGGTGAAAATCCATGATTTCTTGTCTTCATTCCTTTTTCTTCTATTTGATACATCGATTTTGATACACCGATTTCTTCTCTTTGATTTTGATACATGGAAGGGTTTTTTGATAGAGTAAGACAGAATGGATTCAAAAAAACTGTAACGAAAGGATTGATCATTCGAATAAGTATCCATTTATTCTCCAATAATGCAATCTTCCCCTTGCGTATTGGTACTTATCGGGTATAGAATAGATCTGCTTCTCTTTGTTCTTACGAACAGAGTTGTTCCCTTATTTTTCTTTTCAATGAGATGAAATAAAAATGAACCACAGAATCTACTAAAAAAAAGTTTAGGTACACAATATATCGTCTTCTTAGTTTAATACGTACGATAAAATCAAGTTTCTATTTCTCTTTGATAAAGGGGTATTTCCATGGGTTTACCTTGGTATCCTGTTCATACTGTCGTATTGAATGATCCCGGTCGACTGCTTTCTGTTTCTATAATGCACACAGCTCTAGTTGCTGGTTGGGCCGGTCGGTTCGATGGCTTTATACGAATTAGCTCCTCTGACCCCGTTCTTGATCCAATGTGGAGATTATGATCAGAAATATTATTTCATTAATTGCATCCATGGCTGAATGGTTAAAGCGCCCAACTCATAATTGGCAAATTCGTAGGTTCAATTCCTACTGGATGCACCCTAATAGGAAGGGTCAAAAAGTCTATCGGAATTGGCTCAATGGGATCTTCCATAACGAATTAATTGGTATAGTATATTCATGCCCTAACATAGGAAGAGTAAGAACTAGAATTCTGATCGATACTAAAACTCATAGGGAAGAAAATGGATTTATGGATGGAATCAAATATGCAGTAGTTAGAGGAAAAAGTCTTCGCTTATTAGGGAAGAATGAATCTTTAATGAAATACCAAAATCCAGAGGATGTATTTGCGCGATAGGCTCATTTATGGACTTATTGTGAAAATTGTGAGACATCCATTTACAAAAAATATGCACAAAAAAACAAATCTATTTGTCAACATGGTGCATTTCATTTACCAATGGAGAGTTTAGATCGAATCGAATCTTTGATTGATTGATTCGGGTACTTGGGATCCTACGGATGAGAATATGGTTTCTATTGATCCCTATGAGATTCTTAGAAAAAAGATCCACATAGAAGATTTTGAACAATCTGGAAAATGGAAATGTCGATATTTCTTAGACAATAATGATTTATTATAGGATAAAGAATTTTACTATTTTGACTTTCGTCAAATATGGGAAGAATACATAGAGGAATTCTAGAAATAGATTTCTATATATAGAAATATATATATATATATATATATATATATTTTTTAATAAAGGAGAAATTCTCCTAAGATACCGAGAGGAAGGAGAAGTAGATAACCATTTGTTCAACAATGACAAATTATTACACGAGGAAGAACTTGAAGACCTTGTATACATACTTCTAATGTCGAATCAGGATCAACAAAGAAAGAAATCAAGGATTGAGTCGAACTAAGGTAATAGCTATGAATAGTCATCTTCTACCCCGAAAGGGGTAGAAGAATGGCACCTATTATGGGACATACAATGCATTACAGGCGTATGATCATTACGCTTCGACCGGGTTATTCTATTCCACCTCTTCTAGAGATTCTTTATTCTATTCCACCTCTTCTAGAGAAAAGAACTTAAAGAAAAATACTTAATAACACGGCGATACATTTATACAAAACTTCTAGTCGGAGCACACGCAATGGAGCCGTAGAAAGTCAAATGAAATCCAATCCACGAAATAATTTGATCTATGGACGACATCGTTGTAGTAAAGGTCGTAATGCCAGAGGAATTATTACCGTAAAGCATAGAGGGGGGGGTCATAAGCGTCTATACCGTAAAATCGATTTTCGACGGAATCAAAAAGACATATCTGGTAGAATCGTAACCATAGAATACGACCCTAATCGAAATACATACATTTGTCTTATACACTACGAGGATGGTGAGAAGAGATATATTTTACATCCCAGAGGAGCTATAATTGGAGATACCATTTTTTCTGGTAAAGGAGTTCCTATATCAATGGGAAATGCCCTACCTTTGAGTGCGGTTTGAACTATTGATTTACGTAATTGGAAGTAACCAATTAGGTTTACGACAAAACCTAGAAATCGATCACTAATCCATTTGGAGTACCTCTATGGAATAGACCTCAACAGAAAACTGTTGAGTAAGGGCAGCAAGTGATTGAGTTCAGTAGTTTCTCATAGAAAATTATTGACTCTAGAGATATGGTAATATGGAGAAAATTGTTTGAAGCACGCACAGAACTGGAAGCGCCCCTTCTTTCAAAGAGAGGAGGACGGGTTATTCACATTTCATTTGATGGTCAGAGGCGAATTGAAAGCTAAGCAGTGGTAATGAAGATCCCCCGAAGAGATGTCTCCTACGTTACCCGTAATATGTGTAAGTATCGACGTAATTTGATAGAGTCATTCGGTCTGAATGCTACATGAAAAACATAAGCCAGATGACGGAACGGAGAGACCTAGGATGTAGAAGATGATAATATGAGATTCGGGAGATTAGGATTCCTAAATATCCACTCATGTGATACTTCATTATACGATGAAAAGATCTATTTTTTTCTATATCATCATATACATCTAGAAAGCCGTATGCTTTGGAAGAAGCTTGTACAGTTTGGGAAGGGGTTTTTTTGAGAAAAAAGAAGAATCTACTTCAACCGATATGCCTTTAGGCACGTCCATACACAACATAGAATTCACACATGGAAAAGGCGGACAATTAGCTAGAGCAGCAGGTGCTGTAGCGAAACTGATTGCAAAAGAGGGTAAATCGGCCACATTAAGATTACCATCTGGGGAGGTTCGTTTGATATCCCAAAACTGCTTAGCAACAGTCGGACAAGTGGGTAATCTTGGGGTGAACCGAAAAAGTTTGGGTAGAGCTGGATCGAAGTGTTGGCTAGGTAAGCGTCCTGTAGTAAGAGGAGTAGTTATGAACCCTGTGGACCATCCACACGGGGGCGGTGAAGGAAGAGCCCCAATTGGTAGAAAAAAACCCGCAACTCCTTGGGGTTATCCTGCGCTTGGAAGAAGAACTAGGAAAAGGAGAAAATATAGTGATAGTTTGATTCTTCGTCGCCGTAAATAGGAATATTCAAAATCGAATTTTTGGAATTCGAAATAATGTGATGGGCGAACGACGGGAATTGAACCCGCGCATGGTGGATCCACAATCCACTGCCTTGATCCACTTGGCTACATCCGCCCCTTATCTAGCTAAAGAAAGGATTTTCTCTTTTTTCCATTCATCATTATTGTTTTTATTCTGACCTCGATACTTAGATCGAGATATTGGACATAGAATGCCAATCTTTACTATGCAAAAAAAGGAGTAATCAACTGTGATAGGTCAAAACAAAAGATTTGTAGCAAAGAAAAAGAAAAGATATGTAGCAAAGAAAAAGAAAAGATATGTAGCTAAGCATTTATCGGAAAAAACGGAAAAAATAAAAATGGGGCAGGAGAACGAAATCATAAGAACTTGGTCTCGGGCATCTACTATTACACCCTCCATGGTTGGCCGTACAATCGCTATTCATAATGGAAAGGAACATATACCTGTTTATATAACAGAATCTATGATAGGTTACAAATTGGGAGAATTCGTGCCTACCCGTTTTTGGGGGATAGATGCAATAAATGATAACGATAATAAATCTGTAATGAAGAATCAAAAAAAATAGGGATCAAACATAAGGAGAAAGAATCTTATGAAAAATTTTAAAAAGCTAGCGGATAACCCTATGAAAAAGAACTCAAGTTCAAGTAAAGGAGTCCAAGTTTTAGCTCAACATATAGGTATTTCTGTTTCCAAAGCGCGAAGAGTAATTGATCAGATTCGCGGACGTTCCTATGAAGAAACAATTATGATACTAAGTTTCATGCCTTATCAAGCATCTTATCCTATTTTCAAATTAGTTTATTCTGCAGCAAAAAATGCTAATCATAATATGGGTTTAAACGAAGCTGATTTATTCATTAGTAAAGCCGAAGTTAATAGAAGTACTATTAGAAAAAAGGCAAGACCCCGTGCTCAAGGACATAGTTATCCAATAAAAAGAAGCACATGTCTTATAAAAGTCGTACTCAAGGAAAAACCGAAATCTTTATTAAATCAATCTAAAATTTAGATTCCTTTTCATTTAAAAAGATATGGATGAAAAAAAGAAAATAGAGAATTATGGGACAAAAAACAAATCCACTTTGTTTCAGACTTGGTACAACCCATAGTCATCATTCTGTTTGGTTTGAAGAACCAAAAAATTATTCTACGAGTATACAAGAAGATCAAAAAATACGAAATTTTTTCAAGAATTATGTACAATATAGAATCAAAAAAGGTTTACAAATTGGTACCAAGAAATATTTAGAAAAATTAAAAAAAATAGAGCAAAAGAATAAAAAACAAAAAAGTAAAAAAAAGAGAATATCTTTACCTCCCTTACCTCCCTTAGGCTTTGAAGGAATTATACGTATAGAAATTGAAAAACAAGGATTTAGAACACAAAAAACATTTATACGAGTCATCATCTATAGCGGATTCGTACCAAAATTCTTATTAAAAGGGAAATGTTTGGCAAAATTCAAGAAAAATGTAAAAAAACAAGAATTCTTTTCTATATACCCCAGATTAATTCGTATTCAACTCAAAAGAGCTGAACAATTATATAGCCAACCTAATCTTCTTGCAGAATTTATAACCTTACAATTAAAAAATAGAGTCCCCTTTAGAAAGACAATGCAACAAGCTATTGATTTAGCTAAAGAAACAGATACAAAAGGAATAAAACTTCAACTCGCAGGCCGTATCGACGGAAAAGAGATCGCACGTAAAGAAGGTAAAAGAAAGGGTAAACTTCCCCTACAAATAATTTGTGCCAAAATAGATTATTGTTCTCATACAATTCAAACTATCAATGGAGTTTTAGGCTTAAAAATTTGGATATTTAGAAAGTAGAGCAAAGTAGAAAAAAATGACTTTGTCTTTCTATATTTATAGCAACTAGAACTATTTTTTGAAAACGCATAAGCCGACCCAGTTTACGAATTTATTCGAAATATCAACGAATTCCTAAGATTCTAGGTGGAATAGGAATTGTAATTCTGTCTACTTCTCAGGGTATAATGACAGATCGAGAAGCTCGACTTCAAAGAATTGGAGGAGAGATTTTGTGTTATATATGGTAATCCTAAAAAAAATAGAAAAAAAGCTGTCAATAAAAAAAAAATAATAATAATTTTGTATTTTAGAAATAATTATAATTATTTTTACGTTATTTAGCAGTTAAGTCTATTAATCCATATAATCGAGGAAAAAGATATGAAAGAGAAAAGAAAAACCAACATAGATATCAATAAAAAAGAGCAATTTCTTTATGAAAGAATAATTGTGGAACCGATCAAAGATATCTTTTTTTTTATCTTAAAAATCAAACCGTTGTGAGTTATCTAAATGAAAGAGAGCAATTTCTTTCTAAAGGACTTGTAACCCATCAAAGATATCATGTTCCACGTACGTCTGCATCATAATAGTCAAATCGTTGTGGGTTTTCGATCTTTCAATATGCGCCGTAATCGTATACGTGTGTTACTAGGGGATAGAGTCAAGATACAAATAAGTGAATTTGATTCACAAAGAGGGAAAATTTCTTATCGATTTCCCCAAGATAGAAAAAAAAAGACAAATTCTTTGATTGATTCTATTAGAGAAAAACGAGGAATTCGAATTAGTTAGGGTTAAATCAAAATTGAATTGACTCTTTTAGTATAATTGCTATGCTTAGTGTGTGATTCGTTAGTTTTTTTTTCTTTCAAAGTTAGAATTGAAAAAATCAACTAATCCTTACTAAAAACTTATTTCATAAAAAAAAAAACTAAAAACCAACCTATTGCTTCGTATTATCAAGATCCTAAGAAACAGTCACTATATGAATAAATCATATATTTGTAGCAACTGAAATCTCATCTTTTTTCTCTAATTCATAGAGAAAAAAGAGGATTATCCAGTGTTTAGTAAAAAAAAAAGGATTTTTAGAAAAGGAGGGGTGATAGAAAGAAAGAACAAGATATCAATGCTATATGATCCCAATATGTATGGTCTATAAATCATGTGATAAAAGAAAAAGCAGTGTCACAAAGCATCAATAATCAAATATTCAATTCAAAAATACATAAAAAAGAGAAATTTTAATAAAAAAGAATAAAGAGTCCTGAGTTAAGAAAACTAAGGAAATTGACTCAACAACAAATTTTGTTGGAAGCTCCATTGCAGAGTTTAGACCTAACCATGAATAGAGAAGCTATGGGAACGACAGAACCTGTGACTATGTAGAATTCTATTCAAAAAAATTCTAAAAATTCATTAGGTGGGATGGCGGAACAAACTAAGAAAAAATTGAATTCTTTATTCTGAAAGTCATGAATTGAACCTACGAATGAAAGAAAAAAATGAAAAAGAAAACAGTAAATATTCGCCCGCGGAATACTTAATTTATTTACGAAAAAGAATTTTGACATTATTCAATAGAAATCAGGAAAGAAAAGATTCTTTATAAAAGAAAGAAAGAAGCATCATATTCTCTATTCAAATTTCAATATGCACAAAAGAACACACACCTCTGCCTTAATTTATCCTATATAGAAATAGATTAATTCCTTTTTTTTTTTTTGAAAAAATCGAATTTAATCCAT